CAAAAATCCTATAGAAGCCACAATTGCGGAATTCGCACCTTGCAAATCTTTATTTGTTCGAGTATGTAAATAAATCGCAAATATGGTCCAAGTAATAAATGCCCAAGTTTCCTTGGGGTCCCAATTCCAATACGCCCCCCACGCCTCATTAGCCCATACTGCTCCTGAAAGAATACCTATAGTTAAAAAGATAAATCCTAGACTAATGACACGATAACTCCAATGATCCAATTGCTGAATTAATTGATATCTGTAATAATTTCTAAAGGAAAGAAAAGAGGTGTTTCGTAAAATATTGCTTCTTTCATTCACGTATTGGCTCTCACCAAAGGAAAATGACCCAATTAATAAATAATTGTCTTTACCAAAAATCTCTATGTTTTTTCGAAATCTAATGACTAGAAGGGCTATTGATAATAATGATCCACATAAAAGAGCTGCATAGCTCAATACCATCATACTTACGTGCATCATTAACCACTGGGATTGGAGAGCAGGTACTAATATTGCGGATTGATGCATTTCAGTTAAAAGACCTGAAGTGGCAAAGCCTTGGGTAAAGATAGCGCTTGGCGCGGTTATTGCGCTTAAATGATTTTTATGATTCCGTATTTTAGGAACCATATGAATAATGGAGAAACTCCATGAAAGGAATATTAATGATTCATATAAATCACTTAATGGGAAATGTCTCGAATAAATCCAACGAGTAACTAAAAATCCTGTTATACATAAAAAAGTAGCTATCATGCCTTTTTCTGACGAATCATATAGTCCTACGATTCCATCGACTAATAGGGTCATCAAATGAATCGTAATCACAATTGAAACGATCGAAAAAGAGATATGAGTGAATATATGTTCTAAAGTCAAAAATATCATAAAAAAATACCTAAAAATTAAAAAAAGGGTCCCTTCAATTCTCAATTACGGAATTCAAATTAGGAATTGAATTCATTATAGGATTTATTCTAATCTTTTAGAAGATGCCGCCACTCGGACTCGAACCGAGATGCTCTAGCACTGCTTCCTAAGAGCAGCGTGTCTACCGATTTCACCATGGCGGCTTGCTCGAAATCATAATAGCCCATCCATATTCAATCGTCGAGATTGAAGGAGTCAATTCAATGGAATATTTTTTAGGAAACATTAGAATCGATAAATAAAGACTCGTTCAATTTCCTATTTGAAGGTTCAATAATCCTTGGTATCCCGAGATGGTGTCAGTTTTAACAACGGGCTTTCACGTAGTTTAAACTTCCTCGGAATGGAAAAGTTGGAACTCTCTAGTTCTGTCCTCAATCCAGTAAAGTGCACCTTAGTGATGTATAACTATTGGGGCAAGAAACTCCTTTCTAAAAACTAAAAGAAAAAAAAAAGACTTTTATTGTTGTGAAAAGTGAATCGATGGGGAAAATAACAATCCCCATCCCGGAAATTTGAAAACCAAAACCTACTAAAAAGAAAGGTAAAACCTTGTATCTTGTTCTTAACTTAACTACTTTTTTTCTTTTTCAAACAAGAAGCATAGTATTCTTTTTAGAATCCAGTAAACAGAAGAAATTTTATTCTATATACCACAACAGCCAGCTCTATATCATATTGATTAGTACAAAACGTTAGTGAATGTAAATTATTCATCTTCAAAATTTGGAAAAGTTAATTATCCCGTTTATCGAGCATATTGATTCAGATTATTCCAACACTTGATTACTTATTTTTTTGTTTTGTTTATTTGTCGCACAAAAAAACTTTTTGAATTCCCGGTAGACAGAGATTTCGCTAACGAAAAAGCTTTTACCGATGCCCAATCCGCCTTTCTTTTCCAAATATTTTTACGAATACGCTTTTTTGATATAGAAGTACGTTTCTTTGGAACCGCCATTCAAAAATGAAGAAGTTACTCATTACTATAGTTGGATGTGAAAGACATGTATTGTGCAAAATGGATCGTTCTTTCTATTCATTATCTATATATTTATTCCATAGATGATATTTCCTTCATAACATACAAAAATATAGATACATGTGCATCGCATAGAGTATCACGGGGGACAAAAAAAGAAAAACGATGTGATATGTTTTCAAAGGTAATTTTTTTTTTTATTTCTATTTTTTTATTTTTATTAAATACAATATCCAAAAAGAGAATAATTCATAGTGATTGGTACCTTTATATCCTCATCTATCTTTATGGAATCCACTCCCATAGAAATCAAATTGATTGTTGTTGATAAGAAAAAAATCAAAAAAGGTTTCAATTCATATCTCTGTCTGTTTTTGTCGTGTTACATTTAATAAAATTAAATAAATCGAAAAGCTTAAGAACCTTTACCTAATTAAAGAAAACAATATTCTAATGTTTTTCTATTAATTGATCAAACTCTAGGAGAGAGTACATCTAATTAAAATTTTTAATTTCGACTGAGACTAGTAGTTAATTTGTTAAACAATACATGACTCGATAAAGACCATTTTAGCAATTTCTGCCTTTAGCTCT